TTTTTCATTGTTTTTCGTCGTTAATAAATATAATAAACGCAAATTTTTTTTAATAATTTCGGGTCCTTCTTTATCTTTACCCCATAGAGACATTGAATAGAACGAACTGCTTTTTTTGCCACTGTAAGTTTGAAAATAAACGTTTAAATGTCCTTCAAAAGCAAGTAAATAGATCCGAAACATATAAAATGCAGTTAATCCTGCTGTGGACCAAGCTATTATTGCAAAAATAGGTGAATACAACCAACTATCATTAAGAATTTCATCTTTGGACCAAAAACAAGCAAGGGGTGGAATACCAGAAAGAGAAAGTGTACCCAATAAAAAAGCAGTTTTTGTAATTGGTACATGTTTTCTTAAACCGCCCATAAGAACCATATTCTGACTTTTATCTGGAGAATATCCAACAATAGCTTCCATCGCATGAATAATTGATCCAGATCCTAAGAACAACAATGCCTTCGAATAAGCATGAGTAATCAAATGAAATAAAGCAGCTCGATAAGACCCCATACCTAGAGCTAACATCATATAACCCAATTGAGACATTGTAGAATAAGCTAAGCTTTTCTTAATATCTTTTTGAGCAAGAGCTAAAGTGGCTCCTAAAAATAATGTTATTATACCTATCAAAGCTATTAGATTTAGAATGTAAGGTATAACTATGAAAAGAGGAAGAAGCCGAGCTACAAGAAAAATTCCTGCTGCTACCATAGTAGCGGCATGTATAAGAGCCGAAATGGGGGTAGGCCCTTCCATGGCATCAGGTAACCATACATGAAGGGGAAATTGGGCGGATTTAGCAACAGCGCCGGCAAATAATAGGGAGGCGCATAAAGTAACAAATAAAAAATTAACTTCATTATTATAAACCAAGTTATTGAATATTTCAAACAAATCCCGAAATTCGAAACTACCTGTTATCCAATAAAAACCCAAAATTCCTAATAATAAACCAAAATCCCCGACACGATTAGTTACAAACGCTTTTTGACAAGCATTCGCGGCACTGGGTCGTGTGAACCAAAAACCTATTAATAGATAAGAACACACTCCAACTAATTCCCAAAAAATATAAATTTGTATCAAATTAGAACTAGTAACTAATCCCAACATTGAAGTATTGGAAAAACTCATATAAGCAAAAAATCTCAAATATCCCTGATCATGAGACATATAATTGTCACTATAAATAAGAACCATAATTCCAACAGTAGTGATTAATATCGACATAATAGAAGTAAGTGGATCAACCAAGCAGCCAAATTCTAAAGAAAAATCATTATTGATGGTCCAAGACCATACATATTGATAGACAGAATTATTATTTATTTGCTGAATAGAAAAAAGGGCTGAAAAAACCATAACTATACTTAATAATAAAACACTAGGAAAAGCCCACATACGGCGAAGATTTTTTGTTGCCGTTGGAAAAAGTAGAAGTCCTGTTCCAATTAAGATAGGAACTGGAAGTGGAATGAAAGGTATAATCCATGAATATTGATATGTATATTCCATAAAAAAAAAAAAAAAAAAAATTATCTTAATTAATTGTTTCTGAGTCACCGGTTCTTATTTCGTTTGGGGTCGGTTAATAAAAAAAAATTAAGATATATAAAATAAAACTTAAATAGAATTTTCTAGCCTTAATTATTCTGAATCTTTCCAAACTACTTCAAATATTTAAAATCAAGAGGTTATAATTGGTCAAATGATATAAATTCAAATGATATAAATAAGTCACTAGTGAAAAATAAATACTAATTTTATTAATACTGAATTTTTAATATTAAATTAAAATTTTTAAATAAAATTTTATGAAGATAAAAAATGAAAATTCGAATTTTCATTTTAATTATTACGTATTACAATAATTTTTTTATATCTATAAAACAAGGATAAATAATTATACCAAAAACAGTATTTGATATGAATCATAAAGCCCATAACTAAAACTATTTATTGTTATTGTAATTCGGTTATTTAGAATCATTAACCAATTTGTTTTGTAACTAATTGTTTGTCTTCCATTACAATAAAAGCTATTTGTAGGAAATGCTATGATATCCAACACTTTAATTTTACGGAAAAAAAAGGGGGCAAATAAAATGCCTTTAAATTATGTATTTTGTATCCTTTAACAGATTAACTACTAGTCTCATTTGATAATTAAAATTTTGTGGACTCTTTCTTCGAGCTTGAACAATTAAATTAATATTAAATTAATTAATATAATAGAAAAAATTATTAAAGTTTTTTATTTTTTAATTAAGCGGGAAAAGGGTTGGGTTATTAAACTTTTAGATTTTTTTATTACATGTATAAATGTAACACGACGAAAATAGAAAGAAAACGAAACGGACAATCTTTCTTTTTTTTTTTTTTTGTATTATTTTTTTTTTTTTTTTTATCAACTTCAATCTATTTGGCATAGTGTACCTTATCTATTAATATTTTATGGGATTTTTACCCCCCTTTTTTTTTGGAGTCTAATTTCGAGAAAAAATAGATAGAGAATAGTAAAGAACAATTGATTTTGAACAATAGATGTCTTTCACATCCAACCGAAAAACCTATTATAACTTTTTAATGGCAGTTCCAAAAAAGCGCACCTCTATTTCAAAAAAACGTATTCGTAAAAATATTTGGAAAAGGAAGGGGTATAGGGCAGCATTGAAAGCTTTTTCGTTAGCGAAATCTCTTTCTACCGGGAGTTCTAAAAGTTTTTTTTGTGTAACAAATAAATAATCTGAATCGTTCTAATAACTAATAAAGTGATATAATTTTGTTTATAGTTTATTTATAAGATTTATAAGTTATAAAAATGATAAATAATATTTATCAATTAGAATTAATATTAACATCATAATAGTATAGTAAAAGAATAAATATGAATATATAAGATAAATTACAATATAAACAATATACATTAAAAATAAAATAAATAAAAAAGAATTAGTCTCATAATGTTTTAATTTAAACGAATATAAAATTGAATTTGTTTTACTTTAATTTGAAGCCAAATTTTTCTTTCGTTTCTGATATAGATAAGAATTCTGTTGTCTACTGAATTCTAATGGTACTTTTTTGTTTGAAAAAAGGGTAAACGCAAGCGCAAGGTTTCGCCTTTCATTTTAGTATGTTTTATCATTTTCCGGATGGGGATTATCACTTTCCCCATCGCCCTTACTCAATAATAAAAAGAATTTTTTTTTAGTTATATTTTTTTTGTGATTTTATATTATAAAGAAGAGGTCGTTGAAACTAATTGATTAAGTTTAAAATGTTTTTTATAATCTTTTAAACCATTATTTTGGGTTTTAGAAATTATTATCACTATATAAATTCCTTAAACCCAATTAAATTAATAAAAGTCCCGTTTACATTTTTAGGTAGTTCTATTTTACATTTTTAGGTAGTTATATGACGAATGCGCCAATTTTGAGTGATCTATTTTAGATCCTATGTTTCGATTGGAAGATCGATCAAGATATAATATATATATATTAATTAAAAAATTATTAAAAAATTTAGAAAATATTTTGAAGTACGGTACAATTTCTATACGAAATTTTTTTATATGATTGATACGACCATCCCAAATACCTAACTTAATGGGTTTGCTAAATCTTAACGCAAACTCTCTACACAACAAAAAATCCTAACGCAACCTAACTATGCAAATATTTACATAAATCTTTTGAGTGTATCGCTGAAATTGTGTTATATAAAAATTCTATTTTTTTATTAATCGATAAAATGCATTTTTTATTTTAGATTAATAAAATAAATGATAAAAGAAATTAATCATTAAAAAATGCAAACGAGGCAGAACATTTTTTTTACTTATATCCAGGGATTGAAGTAAAAATTATCTAGTTACAACTGTTACATTTTAGTTTTAGGAGAGCATAAAGTAATAGCCGACGAAAAAATACATTGTTAGTTCAGTTAAATAAAATTGACATCCTAAAATACTAAATAACTAAATAAAAAGATAATAATAAGAAAAATCAATATTATTAACGTTAACGAAAACGTTTTAATCCCTAATTTTTAAACAAGTTTTTATTCATCAATTTGAATGGTTTCCTAAAAAAAAATATTGGATTGAATTAACTCCTTCAAGCTCGACGATTGAATAAAAATAGGTTATTATGATTTCGAATAAGCCGCTATGGTGAAATCGGTAGACACGCTGCTCTTAGGAAGCAGTGCTAGAGCATCTCGGTTCGAGTCCGAGTGGCGGCATGGCATCTTCTAAAAGAGTAAGTCCTATAATGAATTCAATTCCCGATTTCAATTCCTATAATTGAGGGACGCCCTTATTAATTTAAAAATTTTTATGATATTTTCAACTTTAGAGCATATATTAACTCATATATCCTTTTCGATCGTTTCAATTGTAATTACAATTCATTTGATAATTTTATTAGTCGATGAAATCGTAGGACTAGATGATTCGTCAGAAAAGGGGATGATAGCTACTTTTTTCTGCATAACAGGATTATTAGTTACTCGTTGGATGTATTTGAGGCATTTACCATTAAGTGATTTATATGAATCATTAATTTTTCTTTCGTGGAGTTTTTCCTTTATTCATATTATTCCGTATTTTAAAAAACAGAAAAACCATTTTAGCGCAATAACCGCGCCAAGTGCTATTTTTACTCAAGGTTTTGCAACTTCGGGTCTTTTAACTGAAATGCATCAATCCGCGATATTAGTACCCGCTCTCCAATCCCATTGGTTAATGATGCACGTAAGTATGATGGTATTGAGCTATGCAGCTCTTTTGTGTGGATCATTATTATCACTAGCTCTTCTAGTCATTACATTTCGAAAATTCATAAGGATTTTTAGTAAAAGCAATAATTTAGAAAATGAGTCAGTTTACTTTAGTGAGATTCAATATGTGAACGAAAGAAACAATGTCTTACGAAACACTTCTTTTATTTCGTCTCAAAATTATTACAGGTATCAATTGATTCAACAATTGGATCGTTGGAGTTATCGTATTATTAGTCTAGGGTTTATCCTTTTAACCGTAGGTATTCTTTCGGGAGCAGTATGGGCTAATGAAGCATGGGGATCATATTGGAATTGGGATCCAAAGGAGACTTGGGCATTTATTACTTGGACCATATTCGCTATTTATTTACATATTAGAACAAATAAAAATTTTGAAAGTGTAAATTCTGCAATTGTGGCCTCAATGGGCTTTCTTATAATTTGGATATGCTATTTTGGGGTTAATCTATTAGGAATAGGGTTGCATAGTTATGGTTCATTTACATTAACATCTAATTGAATAAAAGACTTGACGAATATAAACATAGGACGGCATACAGGTATATATACGAAAACTTCATGTAAACAATCAAGAACCATTTGAATCCTTTCCATTACTTGATTCAAATGGTTCGCACAAATTCAAAAGATATCTAGTTATAATAGAATTCCAATTTATTTATTTTACTTAAAAGAATATAAAAGACTCATTTTTTTATTGTACAATCAACCATTTTTAAAATCATGGGATTTCTGTTTCATTTTTTGGTTTACTCACAAAAACTATCGAAAAAAATAATTGGATAGAATAGCTTCGACCTTGTCAACTGATAATGATAAAACGAAATCGGGATAAACACCAATACCTATTACAGGTAAAAGGATAGAGATCGAAACAAATAATTCTCGCGGTCCCGAATCAAAAAAATAAGAGTTTGGGGCATTAAAAAGCTTGTATCCATAGAACATCTGGCGTAACATAGATAATGAATAAATAGGAGTTAATATCATTCCAATTGCCATTACAAAAGTAATTAATATTTTTGTCATTAAAAGATATTTTTGACTAGTAAGTATTCCAAAAAAAACTAACAATTCGGCAACAAAACCGCTCATGCCCGGTAATGCAAGAGAAGCCAGTGATAAGATACTGAAAGTCGTGAATATTTTTGGAATTGCGATAGCCATTCCGCCCATTTCGTCGAGATAAACAAGACGTATTCTATCATAACTCGTTCCGGCCAAGAAAAAAAGCGCAGCGCCAATAAATCCGTGAGAGATTATTTGTAAAATGGCTCCGTTGAGTCCTGTATCGCTTATAGAACCAATTCCTATAATTATGAAACCCATATGAGATACAGAAGAGTAGGCTATTCTTTTTTTTAAATTACGCTGACCGGGAGATGTTGAAGCTGCATAGATTATTTGAATTGTGCCTACTATAATCAACCAGGGAGAGAATATAGAATGGGCGTGGGGTAATAATTCCATATTGATCCGAACCAATCCATACGCTCCCATTTTTAATAAGATTCCGGCTAAAAGCATACAAGTACTGTAATGTGCCTCTCCATGGGTGTCTGGTAACCATGTATGTAAGGGTATGATCGGTGATTTGACAGCAAAAGCAATAAGAAATCCAATATAGAATATTATTTCCAGTGCTACAGGATACGATTGATTAGCTGATGTTTCAAAATTTAATGTTGGTTCATTGGAACCATATAAACCAATACCCAAAACTCCCATTAATAAAAAAACGGAACTTCCTGCAGTGTACAAAATAAATTTTGTAGCTGAATACAAACGTTTCTTTCCCCCCCACATGGATAGAAGTAGATAAACTGGAATTAATTCTAACTCCCACATGATGAAAAAAAGTAAAAGGTCTCGAGAAGAAAATGGTCCTATTTGACCGCTATACATTGCTAACATCAGAAAATGGAATAGTCGGGAATCTCGAGTAATCGGCCGAGCCGCTAAAGTAGCTAAAGTTGTGATAAATCCTGTCAGTAAAATGGGTCCTATAGAAATTCCATCTATTCCCAATCTCCAGTAAAAATCAAAAAAATCGATCCATTTATAATCCTCTGTCAGTTGCATTAATGGATCATCCAATTGGAAACGATAACCGAATGCATAGGTTGTTAGAAGGAGTTCTATTATGCATATACCTATAGTATACCAACGAATTATCTTATTTCCTCTATGAGGGAGAAATAAAATTAAGGAACCCGCGAATATTGGCAAAACTACAACTAGCGTTAACCAAGGAAAATTATTCATGGTAAAAACAAGATAAACTTGGACCAGAAAAACCCGTGCTCAAAATAAATAGTTTTTGAGCGCGGGTTTTTGTCGGTAAAGGTAAAAAAATCAAATGTATTCAAGTAGGGTTTTCTGGAACGTATTAATAAGCCAGACCCATACTTCGAGTTGTTTCATGCCATAAATAAACTCGAACACTCAAGAAATCTGTCGGACAGGCGGATTCACATCTCTTACAACCGACACAGTCCTCTGTTCTTGGAGCAGAAGCAATTTGCTTAGCTTTACACCCGTCCCAAGGTATCATTTCTAATACATCCGTTGGGCAGGCGCGCACGCATTGAGTACACCCTATACACGTATCATAAATCTTTACTGAATGTGACATTTGGATCTATAAATTTTTGAATGTCAGAAAGTTTCGATCTAGTAAACTTGTAAATGAATCATATATTTAGACACCAGATGAATCAATAATTTATCATAATTTTTCTAATCAATCTACTTCTGGATTGACTCATGCGATAGAGCCAAGATACTTTAATTTCTTACATTTTTGAAAACATGTATTATTACGTAATGTATGGTCATGGTAATTCTAATTTATGAATATTAGAATTTATATGATTAATACTACTTATTCAACAAATTCGATTGATTGATACGAGTTGATTTTCTGTTACGATAAATTGATGAAACAATAGCCGGGCCAATAGCTGCTTCAGCGGCTGCAATAGCTATAACAAAAATTGAGAAAATATTTCCTTTTAATTGGCGACTATCAAAAAAATCAGAAAATGTTACGAAATTCATATTAACCGCATTCAGTATAAGTTCAAGACACATAAGGGCTCTAACCATATTCCGGCTCGTGATCAATCCATAGATACCGATAGAAAATAAGTAGGCACTCAAAACAAGTACATGTTCGAGCATCATTGACCAACTCCTTATCAATTTCGATTCATTTCAATATGAACTGAACAACAATTCAACAGATTCAATTGACTAGAATAAAAAAAAGTACGGAACAAAGGCAGATTTTCTAGTGTTAATAGAATAGATTGAATAATTTCTATTTTAGACATAAACAATCTTTAATTAAAGGGAAATAAATGTAATGTAATAAAACCGAACAGAGTTTAATGTGCATTGCTAATTCTATAAATTTTTTACTGTCGCGCCACGGCAATTGCACCTATCAAAGCGGCTAAAAGAATTATCGAAACGAATTCAAATGGAAGAAAGAAATCTGTTGATAAATGAATTCCAATTTGTTGACTATTACTTATCAAATCTTGCTCTATAATCTGGTTTGATCTTGTAGTCCAAATAATTCCGTACCATGACGTATCCGTAATAATAATCATGAGTAAAACAAAAATACTTGTACAAACTGGCAAAGTAACCACATCCCCAATGGTCCAAAGATTCAAATCTTTGTAATATTCTGAACCATTCATGAACATCACAGCAAATACGATTAAAACATTTATAGCTCCCACGTAAATAAGGAGTTGTGCAGCAGCTACAAAATAAGAGTTTAATAGAATATAGAATAAGGATATACAAACAAGAACCAGTCCCAATGAAAAGGCAGAATAAATGGGGTTGGTAAATAATACCACCCCCATACCTCCTAGTATAAGAACCGATCCCAGAAAGACTAAAAGAAAATCATGTATTGGTCCGGGCAAATCCATTATATGTAAAATAAGAGATAAATAAATAGAAATGTTTTTCATGACCTTATTGAGACCCGACCAGAAATTTTTTTTTTTATGATTTTTGAGCAATTCCTAATTTAATCCTAAGTAAATAAATACTAAGGGATATGAATAAATCTGAGTACTATTATTGGACTAATTTCATTCTTTATCTGAAAGAGTCGTTCTAATTCTAAACGATATATTTTAAAACAATTATGGATATATTAATTAATGGATTTTCAATCCAAATTAAGACGCGTTTCTTACCAACCAATCAATAGTTGGTATTTGTAGTTATTGACCAAACAACACGAAAGAAACCTAAATTCCTTCTATATTAGTTATTAGTAAAGTAATTCTAAATTATTCGTTAATAAGAGATTTACTTATTTATTTGAGGCGAATTCAAAATTGTTCGAATTGTATAATCGTCAATTACTGACATTGGTAAACGACCCAAAGCAATTTGATTATAATTCAATTCGTGACGATCATAAGTAGAAAGTTCATATTCTTCAGTCATTGATAAACAATTCGTTGGACAATACTCAACGCAATTACCACAAAATATACAGACTCCGAAATCAATACTGTAATTAAGCAGCCGTTTCTTGCGAATATCGGTTTCCAATTTCCAATCAACAACGGGTAGATCTATAGGACATACACGAACGCATACTTCACAAGCAATACATTTATCAAATTCAAAATGGATTCGACCGCGGAAACGCTCCGCGGTGATTGATTTTTCATAAGGATATTGAATAGTTACGGGTAAACGATTTGCGTGGGATAAAGTAATCATGAAACTTTGACCAATGTACCTTGCAGCTCGTACTGTTTGTTGACCATAATTCATGAACCCAGTTACCATAGAGAACATATCGTTAATATATATATGAATAGTTTTATGTTTGTTTATTTCTCTTGTTTGAGACACGTTGTGAATATAGAATGTTACTTTACAGTGAAAAGAGTTGGAAAGAAGTTGTTAATAATAGATTACCGAGAGAAATAGGTAAAAGAAATTTCCATCCAAGATTCAATAGTTGGTCCATTCTTAGCCTCGGTAAAGTCCATCTTGTTGTGATAGGAATGAACAAGAACAAATAAGTTTTAGCTAATGTAATAAAGATACCAATTATCGCTCCAAAAACTCCACATGTTTTATTTATTTCAAAAAGCTCAGAAACATATATGTCCGGAATAGATATATTCCAACCTCCCAAGTAAAGAACTGTTACAAATAATGAAGAAACCAATAGGTTGAGATAGGAAGCAACATAAAATAACCCAAATTTTATACCCGAGTATTCGGTTTGATAACCTGCTACTAACTCTTCTTCTGCTTCTGGTAAATCAAAAGGTAATCTCTCACATTCTGCTAGGGAAGAAATAATAAAAATGATAAACCCTATAGGCTGACGCCACAAATTCCATCCCCAAAAACCATATTTTGATTGCGCCTCAACAATATCAATTGTACTTGAACTGTTAGATAATTATAGTCGGTGATACCATCACTGTTACCATCGCTATTACAGAACCGTACATGAGATTTTCACCTCATACGGCTCCTTGAAGGCCAGAAATAAATATAGGGACCGCGTCAGTATTCTTTTTTGAATCTTGATATGTTTGTAGGATGGATAACTATCGGCCGGTCCCAAATTAGACCAATTGAATTCTGTCTGTTATAATTATTTTAATTCAAAATTAAATAAAAAAAGTACTTCTGAATTGATCTCATCCTTTCTTTAATTTAATAATTTCAATAATAATTTCAATTCTTCTTTGTTCAGTAATAACTTAACTGTTCAATAAAATACTTCTTGTAAAAATATCAATAACCCGTTGGTTTCACGTACGAAAAAAAAAAAATTCTATATTAATTAATGAATTATGACACAAATTATATATCTATTAATATGTATATGGGAAAGAATAAAAGTAACAAAGAATAAATAAAGTATATCTTTTTTTTTTTTTTTCGTTCCTATTCTTCTTTCTATTTCTGAGAAAAAGAGGGCTTTCAAAATAAAGTAAAGGATTATTTCGTTTCGAATAGTTATTTATTAAATCGGTGGATAGGAGTATACTCTGGATTGGAATCGTGTCATGGGGAGTACTGCCTGATCATTTCTACCAACTTCAAGCCCCAATTAGTATTCTTTGTTTGTATATTATGTAAAAATGTCCTTTTGGAGAATTTACATAATCTCCATTACTAATCCTTTCCATATGTTCGTGTTTCTAACCATCCACTCGTTTTTGCTCAATCCCCCGTTATGCTAATACATAAAAATGATAGTGAAAGCTCAATACGGTTGATCTTTTGAACCCGCTTCAAGTCAGGATGACTAATCAACCAATCTTGGGGGAAACGGTCTCTTCTGTTTATTTCCGCTTAACTCTCTAACTCTTATACATAGAAAATGAGAATCAATCTTTTTACTGCGAATTTATATATAAGCTGTTTTCTTTCACTCATATAACTATTTGATTTAGTTCATCAACCCGAATAATGAATAAAAAAAAATTAAGATATCTACTCAATCCATTCCAACCCTTTCCTTGAAAGGAAGGAATAGAGAAAAGTTTATGTCTATGTATCAACGAATCGCACGTAGAGATATTGATAACACACATAAAGTTAATGGTATTTCATAACTAATCGATTGAGCAGCAGCTCGTAGACCGCCTAAAAAGGAATATTTATTATTTGACCCGTATCCCGACATAAGAAGTCCAATTGGAGCAATACTGGAAATGGCAATCCATAAAAAAACACCGATATTGAGATCCGCTAAAACAAGGTGATATCCAAAAGGAACTACTGAATAGCTTACTAAAATTGATATGACTGCTATGGATGGCCCGATACTGAATAAACGAGTATCCCCCCTAGATGGAAAAAGATTTTCTTTGAAAAGTAGTTTTGTCCCATCTGCTAGAGCTTGAAGAACTCCCAAAGGGCCGGCGTATTCAGGTCCAATACGTTGTTGTATCCCTGCCGATATTTCTCTTTCTAACCATACAATTACCAGTACGCCTATTGTGATTCCCACTACAAGAGTCAAAATAGGAACAAGAACCCATAGAATTCCATAAACCTCTTTAAAAAATTCTAATCTAGAAAAAGAATCGATATCTTGTACTTCCGGTGTATCAATTATCATTTCAACGATCAACTTCTCCCATAATGATATCTATACTACCTAGTATCGTCATAATATCAGCCAATTTCATTCTTTTAACTAACCGCGGAAGAATTTGCAAATTGATAAAACCCGGCGGGCGGATTTTCCATCTCCAAGGAAAACCACCCTGATCCCCTATGAGAAAAATTCCCAATTCTCCCTTTGGGGCTTCTACTCTCACATAAAGTTCTTGTTTCGGCAATTCAAATGTAGGAGACGGCTTTTTACTAATAAATCGATATTCAAAATCATTCCATTCCGGATTCCTTTCTCTATCAAAGTATCGTATTTCTAAATTCTCATAGGGTCCCCCTGGAATTCCTTCCAGGGCCTGTTGAATAATTTTTACGGATTCTATCATTTCACCAATTCGGACTAGATAACGAGCCAATGAATCTCCTTCTTTTTGCCACTGTACTTCCCAATCAAATTCGTCGTAACATTCATAATGATCAACTTTACGAAGATCCCATTGTATTCCGGAAGCTCGCAGCATTGGTCCCGATAAACCCCAATTTATTACTTCCTCTCTACCAATAATGCCTACTCCCTCGACTCGTTCTAAAAAAATAGGATTTCGTGTAATAAGTTTTTGATATTCAGCAACTCTTGTTAAAAAATAATCGCAGAAATCCAAACATTTATCTATCCAGCCATGAGGTAGATCGGCCGCTACTCCTCCGATACGAAAATAATTATGCATCATTCTCATACCGGTGGCAGCTTCGAATAGATCATATACTAATTCTCTTTCTCTGAAAATATAGAAAAAGGGAGTTTGTGCACCAATATCCGCCATAAAAGGACCGAGCCATAACAGATGAGAAGCTATACGACTCAACTCCAACATAATTATTCTGATATAGCTGGCTCTTTTAGGTACTTGAATATTTCCCAACTGTTCCGGTCCGTTTACAGTTATTGCTTCTGTGAACATAGTAGCTAAATAATCCCACCGTGTTACATAAGGCAAATATTGTATAATTGTTCGATTTTCCGCAATTTTTTCCATTCCTCGGTGTAAATAACCCAATATTGGTTCACAGTCAATAACATCTTCACCATCTAGAGTAATGATGAGTCGAAGAACACCATGCATTGATGGGTGGTGGGGGCCCATATTGACTATCATGAGGTCTTTTCTTGTAGCCGGTATATTCATAGGTTTTTCCTCGATTCATTCTTTCATGAATTGCTGAAAACGAAAAAAAGTTCATTAAAATTCAAGATCTAATAAATCAAATAATTCAAAATGCCTTTATAAAAATAAAATTAACGAGTTTTTGACTCCCGAATATCCAACCGATTAATTAATTCTTTATAACATATTCTATTTTTCTTTGACAAATAAGACAGTAATCGTTGGCGTTTTCCCAGAATTTTACGTAAACCTCTCTGAGATAAATAGTCTTTTTTGTGTAATTGTAAATGTGAAGTAAGTCTTCGTATCCTATTGGTGAAACTAACTATTTGAAATTCAACAGATCCTCTGTTTTCGTCTTTTTCTTCTTGTGAAATAACTGAGATGAATGAATTTTTTACCATAAACTGAAATCTTCTCTCCCCCCCCTCTTTTTATTTTAAGATATTTTTTATTGATAGATATCTTTATTGATCAGTAATAATAATGCCCCTAATTTCTATTTGGTATATACAAAAATTTGTATTTCGTTATTAATTTCTAATTTTTTTAATTTAATAAAACTTACTCAATCCTATTTTCATTTTAAAATTGGATTTGAAAGGGGATACAAAAGTATGGTTGGTTTCTTCACTCACAAAAGATAAAAGTTTCGACCTAAAATAAGAAAATTTTGTTCATTCTAGATCTAATTGATATGTCATTGAATTAGTATCATGTATCAGAATGGAATGTAAGACAATGTATGCGTGCATCTCTTTGTCGTCATAGACCAGATATGGTATGGGAAATATAGGAAAAATGTACTATTAATGAATTTTCAATCGCGGATACATATGTATCCTTACCATACTGAAACAACTGCCATTATTCGTATTAAACCAATAACGATTCATACAAGCTAAATCTTCTAATCGATAATTGGGCCAAAGAAATAGCTTTAATTTTATAAGTTTTTTTTTATATTTTTTGCTTTTATCCACAACTTGACTGTTTACCTCATTCCCATTACAAAAAGATGCCTTTCTATGTCTATTCTTAGAATTTAAACAAATTAGAATTCGCAATTCTCTACGACGTCTAGGCGATAAAATATTTTCAGGAACAAACAAATCATAATTTTTTTTATATCTATTTCCCGTCATCTTTTGATGTTTTGTAATGACTTCATCAGAATTCTTATCAACATGTTTTTTTTCTCGGTATCTTTGATTTATTTGATGTTTACTTTTATGAACTAATGAAATACCGAGGGTTTGATACATAATAAATTTTCCATCATTTTTTATAGCTAGACGAATTGGTTCAATAATCAAAAATCCCCTTTTAATAAATTCTGTAAGAGTTACATCTTTCTGAATCGTCAAAATATCCAGACTCATTTCGCCCCTTTGAATAGAGGATATAGTAATTTCTCTTGGATTTATCAGTCTAAGCAAGAGACAATATACGTTGATGTTATTGATTATTTTTTTATTTAAAGAATCATCCCATCTCAATTGAAAATACAAATACCTTTTTAGGAAGAAATCAAACTCCGCTTTTGTATTGATCTTGTATTGCTTTTTATTTCTATGTTTTTTCATGTCCGATCCCGTATAATCTTCTTCAACATCTTTTTCTTGGTTTGAAAGAGCTGATTTAAGATCTGCTTGGCCCGTGGATTCTTTTTCTCCTTGATTTCGGTTTTCTAATTCAAGAGATTTTTTTTCATTCGACGATATTGATATAAAAGGATCTCTTTTTTTATTTCCAGTGATGCTTTTGTTTTCACTAGCATTTTTTTTTATATTAGAATTAAAAAGTAGTAATTTAATTGGTATAACCCACGGTTTCATTTTATACGTATTATAAAGTCTCACAAATTCAGGCAAGAACCAAAGTTCCAGATTTGATATGGGACGACTTAGTATTTCTTCATTCATTCCCATCCAATCCAAAAGGGGTTTTTGTTTGGATAGGTTGATTTTTTGATCTTGCTGAAGTGTGAGATAAAAAAGACTCTTATTATTGATTTTATCAATTATTTGATACTTATTAACCCTAGTCTTAGTATATTTATTACTGTTAGTGTCAGTATCAATATTGATCCAGGCCTCAATATCGACCTTCGTTTTAAGACAAAAATCGAGAATTCTCCAATCAAAAAATTTTCTATCCGTATTTTTATCCATATCTCGAATATCATCTTCTACCATTTCTACCATATTAAATGATTTTTGTTTATGTGTGTTGTAATTATAAAAAAAATCTTGGTTCGTTTTTACTTGTAATGGTGATCCATAAATTGAAGAGTACTTCTTAGTTTCAGAATTTATAGATTTATATGCTAAAAGATCATATCTATATTGTTTTTTAAAATTATCCTTTTGATTCAATAATAAATCCGTTTCAATTTTTGTTTTTTTTTCGTAGTGAATTAATTCATCTTTTTCATATAAATCACACAAATCTTTATATAAATCTTTATTTTGAGCTATACAGTTCAATATATTTCGCCATTTTTGTGGTACTACTCTAGACCATTTAATTTGAGATACATCACATTGATATTGATAATGACTCCTTAACCAATTTGTCCATTGATTCATTCCAGAATTGCGAAGATTCTTAGGTCTTAATTCGGAATGAAATAGTTCTTGTCTTACAACAAAAAAATCCTTTATTTCATTCTTAAGAAAAAGGGGGGTTCCATTATATTGAAATACGGATTTCAATTTCTCTAACTTAATAAGTTTGGTTTGTGATAATTTGTAAAATACATATGCTTGTGAAAAGTAAGATAAGTCAAAAAAAGTCTTTGAATTAAGACTAATATTAGTATTAGAAAGTGACTCTTTTATAATCGAAATAAATTTAATTAAACTTTGATTTGTTTTATTAATTCTTTCTTGATTTGCTTCATTACTGTTAATGTTTTTATTAATAATTTTTTTTGTTGATTCAAGAAAAAGTTGTGTATTGATACTAGGAATATTAATCATAGATAGAAAGATATCTATGTATATCTTTTCAATGAAAAATATTATAAAATAATGGGATTTACGGATTAATCGAGCAGTTCTTCTTTTTAATATCTGCCAAATATTTTTTTGTGATTCCAATCTTTTATCATCATAACTTATTTTGTTAGAACTCAAATTTCTATTTGAAGTTATAAATCCCTTTTTCTTGTCTTTTGTAATTTTTTCTATTTGATTTATGATGGTGTTTATTCTATCAGTCAGATCTTGCATTTTTTTTTCTGTTAATGAATAATTTGTCCAATCCTGAGATCTAATTTGAATGGACGATTCCTGAATCATCCGATTACTGATTATTGAATCTTTTTTAATTTCACTCAATTCATATACTTCTATTTCTCTCAATCCAAATAATATAATTGGGTTTATTTTTGAGAGTTCTTTTATTATTTCTTTTATAAACAGAATGTTTTTAATGATCCATTTTTTTGGTTTTTTTGAGACATTTAGAAACAATTTTGTTTGTTCTTTTAAAATTCCTAGAATTATAAAACATTTCTTTTGCAATTTTTTAATTTTTTTTTTGAGTTCTTTTAAAATCGGTTCAAAAAATGAAAGTTTTTTTCTGGGAGAACCAAAAGGTAGTTCAGCTTCCATTCCAAAAATTGTTAAAAAACAAAAATCATTTTTTTGACCTTGCTTTTTCATTGGATCGTTATAAGGGGCTCGTAACTTAGATCTGTGCCAAGGTTTAAGACGAAAAGGAAATAGGATCTTGATCTGAATGCCGTCTGTTAACCAGTTTTTTGGAAATTCTTTTTCTGATAATTGAACGCCGTTATAGGTACATTTAACATGCATTTCTCTATTCCAATCCTTTAAGTCCTCATACCATTCCGGAAATTGAAATAATAGTATACGGACGATATTTTTAGCTATTATCAATGAAGGTAATATAATATATTTTCTAAGAATTGATTGGGTTACTAATAAAAAACCTCTCATTACTTGAGCAAGTAAAATACTATCCCAGGCTTCCGCTATTTGTATACGCACTTTCTCCTTTCTTTTGTCTTCTTCTTTTTTGTCCTCCTCTTTTTTTTTCGCGCTTTCTTTTGTCTTTTTCTCTGTATAATTCGAAATTGTGAATTCTGTGTTTTTCCACATCCAATTTCTAAAAATTTTTTTCATCCGTTCAGAAATATCAAAAAAAAAAAAAAAAGATTTGTCTATTCGGTCCAAAAAAAGAGGGGAATGCGCATTTGCTTCAAAGAGTTTCCAAGTAACTGTTTTACGTCTTTGAGCGCGCATGGAGCCTTTGATTATGTCTCGACGAAAATCCGATTGTTGGGAATAACGTATCAAAGCAACTTCGCCTGTTTGATCAGTATTATTAGTTTCTTTGGTATTAGTATAAGCATCAGTATT